TAAGACGTAATAGCAGTTCCAAGTGCTATTCAATGACGCAATCAAGCAGGAAAAGGTTCCCTGTCGGTGTTTTTTTTTAGTGAGGTAGTGGGAAGTCGGGAAGTAAAAGGAATACATATCCGCGATCGTACTGTCCTTATTTCAATTATTAAAATTATCTACCTTATTTTCTTTTATTTCTCAAAATAATTTAAAGACATTTTTTTTAAGAAAATTGAAAATATAGCTCACTAAAAAATTAAAATATGTTATTATTAATTAGATTAGTTAATTTAACGAATAATAAAATATTATTTAATTCACAGGAGACTTTTTACGTGAAAATAGCAGTTTATGGTAAAGGTGGAATTGGTAAATCAACAACTAGTTGTAATATTTCTATTGCTTTAGCAAGACGTGGGAAACGAGTTTTACAAATTGGATGTGATCCTAAGCATGATAGTACTTTTACTCTTACCGGCTTTTTAATACCAACAATTATTGATACTTTACAATTAAAAGATTATCATTATGAAGATGTTTGGCCCGAAGATGTTATTTATAAAGGTTACGGAGGAGTTGATTGTGTCGAAGCAGGTGGACCACCTGCAGGAGCTGGCTGTGGAGGATATGTTGTTGGAGAAACTGTAAAATTATTGAAAGAATTAAATGCTTTTTATGAATATGATATTATTTTATTTGATGTTTTAGGTGATGTAGTTTGTGGTGGTTTTGCTGCTCCATTAAATTATGCAGATTATTGTATAATTATAACCGATAATGGATTTGATGCTTTATTTGCGGCTAATCGTATTGCTGCTTCAGTTCGAGAAAAAGCTCGTACACACCCACTTCGACTAGCAGGACTAGTAGGAAATCGAACATCAAAACGAGATTTAATCGATAAATATGTAGAAGCTTGTCCAATGCCTGTATTAGAAGTATTACCTCTTATTGAAGATATTCGAGTATCTAGAGTAAAAGGTAAAACATTATTTGAAATGGTAGAGTTACAACCTTCTCTTAATTACGTTTGTGATTTTTATTTAAATATAGCAGATCAAATTTTATCGCAACCAGAAGGTATTGTACCAAAAGAAGTTCCCGATCGAGAATTATTTAGTTTATTATCTGATTTTTATTTAAATCCTGTTAATAAAGAAAAAAAACATAAACAAAACTTACTGGATTTTACAATAATTTAAAATTGAATTCTATTTAGTTTATTAGTTAAGGAATTATATCTATGTCAAATAAAATATCTGAAACTCTCACTTTTGAATGCGAAACAGGTAATTATCATACTTTTTGTCCTATCAGTTGTGTTGCTTGGTTATATCAAAAAATTGAAGATAGTTTTTTTTTAGTGGTAGGTACAAAAACATGTGGTTATTTTTTACAAAATGCTTTAGGAGTTATGATTTTTGCAGAACCTCGCTATGCTATGGCAGAATTAGAAGAAGGAGATATTTCAGCTCAACTAAATGATTATGAAGAATTGAAACGACTTTGTCTTCAGATTAAAAAAGATCGAAATCCAAGTGTTATTATATGGATTGGGACTTGTACCACAGAAATAATAAAAATGGATTTAGAAGGTATGGCACCAAAACTAGAAAACGAACTTGGTATACCAATTGTTGTAGCAAGAGCAAACGGACTAGATTATGCTTTTACTCAAGGAGAAGATACTGTTTTAGCTGCTATGGCACATCGTTGTCCACAACAAATTTTATTAAAAAATAAAAAAAAAATAATACAAGATTCAAGTATACAAAATTTTTTTTCTTTTCTTTCTTCTGAAAAAAAAGAAGAAACAACAAATAAATATTTGGAGAAATTAAAAAAGAATCCTCCTCTAGTTCTTTTTGGTTCTTTACCTTCTACTGTAGCGTCCCAACTTAGTTTGGAATTAAAACGTCAATCTGTTCAAGTATCAGGTTGGTTACCATCTCAAAGATATACTGATTTGCCTTCATTAGGTGATCAAGTTTATGTATGTGGTGTTAACCCCTTTTTAAGTCGTACAGCAACAACTTTAATGAGACGTCGTAAATGTAAACTAATAGGAGCACCTTTTCCTATTGGTCCTGATGGAACACGAGCATGGATTGAAAAAATTTGTTCTGTATTTGGAATTAAAACTGAAGGTTTAGAAAAAAGAGAAGAACAAATATGGGAAAATTTAAAAGACTATTTAGATTTAATACGCGGAAAATCTGTTTTTTTTATGGGAGATAATCTTTTAGAAATTTCATTAGCTAGATTTTTAATTCGTTGCGGAATGATTGTTTATGAAATTGGTATTCCTTATTTAGATAAGAGATATCAAGCAGCTGAATTACTATTTTTACAAGAGACATGTAAAAATATGTCTATACCTATGCCACGTATTGTTGAAAAACCTGATAATTACAATCAAATACAACGTATGCGTGAATTACAGCCTGATTTAGCAATTACTGGTATGGCTCACGCAAATCCTTTAGAAGCAAGAGGAATTAATACTAAATGGTCTGTTGAATTTACTTTTGCTCAAATTCATGGGTTTACAAATGCAAGAGATGTTCTTGAACTTGTGACTCGTCCTTTACGACGTAATAATAATTTAGAAAATTTAGGTTGGAGTGATTTAACAAAAAAAGAAAAAAAAATAAAATTTAATTAAGTATTTTATTTTTTTTTTTATTTATTAGAATTAAAATATTATGAAATTTGATAAATTGTTGTTTATTGAATTTCATAATATTTTCTTTTTTTATTCATAACAAAATGAAATTAACTTTTTTATTTTATCCTACTTCTATGCTTTTAAAGAAGAAAATATTTTATTATGATAACAAACATTCCCTTACAGCTTTGTGTGCTATGGGCTTCAATATTATCATGGATAAATATTTCAAGTCCGTTTATTTTGTTTGGACTATATTATGGATTTCTTACAACACTGCCTATCGGCCCTTCTCAAATTTTATCTATACGAGCTTTTCTTTTAGAGGGAAATCTAAGTGGTACTGTAGCTTTAAGTGGTTTAATTTTAGGTCAATTAATAATTTTTTTATCAATATATTATTCACCTTTTTATATACTACTAATAAAACCTCATACAATAACTTTATTAGTTTTACCATATATTTTATTTTACTGGTATAGAATTAAAGATCTTTTGGATTACCAATCTTTACGTCCTATAAATTCAATTAAAGATCCTCGAATTTATAAAGTATTTTTTGATAGTTTTATTTTTCAATTATTAAACCCCGTTCTTTTACCAAGTCCTGTATTAACCAGATTAGTTAATCTTTTTTTTTTTCGTTATAGCCACAATTTTTTATTTGTTTTAAGTTGTTTTTTTGGTTGGTTAAGTGGTCACTTTTTTTTCTTTAATTTTACCAAAACACTTGTAGTTCGTATTGAACAGGATTCACCTGTACTTTATCTTTTAGTAAAACGGTTTATTTATCGAACATTTAGCATTTTTATTTTAGGTTATTTTTTAATTTATTTAGGTAGAGCTCCAGTACCCATATTTACTAAAAAGTTAACTAACGAATTTCAATTCAATCAAAAATTTAATACTTTTGGATTTTCATGGTTAACTAAGCCTTGGCCTATCTTTTTTTTCGATTATCATCGATGGAATCGACCATTACGTTATATTGAAAATAGCCGATTTAGTAATAAAAGTCCTGTAAAAAAAAAAGTATCGCAATATTTTTTTGATATATCTATAAGTGATGGAAAACAAAAAATATCTTTTACAGCTTTACCAAGCTTATCTGTTTTTGAAAAAGATTTAAAAAATTATTTAAACATTTCAAAAAAATCTATTTTATCTAATAATTTTTATAGCAACTGGATTAATATAAAAAAAAACAGAAAAGATAATTTATATTATGAATTAAAAAATAGACTTGAAGCTTTAGATAATGGCTTTTTTGTAAAAGATATTATAGAAAAAAAAACTGGCTTATCTAATAATGAAGGAAATCTTTTAACAAAAATTTATGATCCTTTTTTAAATGGTTCCTTTCGAGGAAAAACAATAGTATCTAAATCACCTTGGCTTTTAACAGAAAATGTGTATCAATTAAAAAAAAATAAAAAAATATCATATTTATTAAAAAAAGATAATAAACTTAAATTTTGGATTTCTAACCGATGGAGAGAATTAGAACGAAAAAATTTACCATTACCATGGGAACCATTAAATAAAGATGCACGTCGCGTTTTAATTTTACTTATTCAGGGATCAAAAAATAAAAAACTGGAAACAAAATTACAACAAATTAATTCTTTAGAAGAGCAAAATTTAAATAAACAAAATATTTTTTCAGATTTAGTTAAAAAATCGGATAACACGCTTTTTTTAAATAAAAAATTAACTAGAATATCACATTTTAATTGGGAACTTGTTTTAAATTTATCTACTCGACAAAAAACTTTATATTTTAAACAATTAGAACAAGAAAAATGGCAAATACTAAAACGTTCTTGGAAAAAAATTTTATCAAATAATTATAGTAATTTTAATCAATTAAATAAAATTCTTTTTTTATTAAAAAAAATATTTTATTTTAATAAAAAAATCCAACTTCAAGAAATTTCGAAAAAAGTACCACGATGGACATCTAAATTACGAAATGATAAATTTGATGTTATCGCTGGTGGGGTTACCGATATTCGTCAAAGAAAAGTAAAAAATTTAGGATATCTTATAAAAGGAAAAGATAAAAGAAGAAAAATTGTAAGACGTTTTTCACAACAATCTGATTTTCGTCGGAAATTAGTAAAAGGTTCTATGCGTTCTAGAAGACGTAAAACATTAATATGGAAAATTTTACAACTTAAAACACATTCTCCATTTTTTTTACGAATAAATGAAAAGCATATTCCATTTCAATTTTCATTAAGTAAAATGAATTTAATTTATATAAAAAATATTTTTAGAAATCCAATAGAAAAACAAAAAAAAATTACAATTTTTGCAATTAAAAATAATATAACTATAAAAAAAACAAAAGCAGATCGTCTTGCAATAGCAAATAGATGGGATTTTCCATTAGCTCAATGGGGAAGAAGCTGGCTATTAATTATTCAATCATATTTTAGAAAATATTTAGTATTACCTATATTAATTATATTTAAAAATATTATTCGCTTAATATTATTTCAAACTCCTGAATGGAATGAAGATTGGACCGAATGGAAAAAAGAAATTTATATAAAATGTACTTATGATGGTACTGAAGTTTCAGAAAAAGAATTGCCAGAACAATGGCTTAGAGATGGGCTTCAAATAAAAATTATATATCCTTTTAGTTTAAAACCTTGGCATAAGTTAAAACTAAAAAAAAATAAAGAAAAAAATAAATTAAATTCTTTAAATAATAAAAAAAAAATTAATTATAGCTATTTAACAGCTTGGGGTTTTCAAACTAATGCACCTTTTGGAGATATAAAAAAAAAAAATTCATTTTGGAAACCCATTCGTAAAGAATTAGCAAAAAAATGGAAAAAGCAGATTTTACTAAAATTTAATAAATTTTATTTTAATATTTTGTTTCTAAAAAAAAAAATGATTACGCATTTTATTAATATTAAATTAATAAATAATAAATCAAAAAAAATAATAAAGTTAGACACTAAAATTAATAATAATTCTAAACTTAATTTAAATCAGAGTAAATATTTAAAAAAACAAATTATATCTAATTTTAGCAAAAATATCTTATCAGAAAATAACATTAAAAATAAATCTAAAATTTTAATAAGTATTAAAAAGTTAGAAAAATTAAAAGATTTAAAAAAATATAAAATAAAAAAAATAACTGAAAAAACTTATTTTGATAAAATAGAATTTTCTGATAAATTAAAAAATCAAAATAAAGTATATTTTGATAAAAAATTTTTTTTTATTAAATTTAGACATCGAATTAAAAAATATTATAAAAAAAATATTGAAATAACAAAAAAATGCTTATCTTTAATAAAAATAAATTTTAATAAAATAAATAAAAATATTTTAAAACTTTATATTTCTTTTATTAGATTTAATATCAATTTAATATTAAAAATTAAATTTTTTTTTATTTTTATAAAAAAAAAACACACATTAAATTTATCAAAAATTTCTCCAATTGAAGATAAAAAAAATAAAATTAATTATAAATATTTTAATCAAGAAAATATTTCATTAATGTCGCAAGCATACTTATTTCATAAAATTTGGCAAACAAAAACAATAAATAAACATAATTTTCAAAATTTATTAAAAAATTGTACAACAAATTTGATTTTAAATGAAAAAATTAAAAATAGTTTAAAAGAAAAAGAAATTTTTCCTTTAATTACATTTAAAAATCTTAAAGAAAAAAATTTAAAAAAATGGTTAAAAAATTTTAACAGATATAGTATTTCTTTAAGAGTATGGAATACAATAGCAACACAAAAATGGAAAAATCAGATTAGTCATCACTGGAGAGAAAAAAAAAAAGAAAACGTTAAATTTTTAAAAAAACAAACAGAAGTTTCAGTTTTATTTAAACAAAAAAAAGTTTTTTATAAAATAATTACAAATCCTCTCTTAGAAAAAACAAAAAAAATAAATAAGCAATATAAATATAATTCTTTATGTTATAGTTATCTTGATTTTTTAAAAGAAAAGCCGGATTTAATAAAATTAGCAAAAAATAAAGAAAGTATATTTAATAAGGAAATTTCGCAAGAATTAAAAAACAAAATAAATATTTATATTAAATCTAATTTAGTTTTATGGTTAATGCCAGAATTTGTCGAAAAAAGATATATAACTAAAATAGGAAAAATAGATATACCTAAAATTTCTTTATTGAAGCAAAAAAAAAAAAAAAATATTCAAAATAAAAAATCACTTCGTGAAAGAGAACGTCATCAAATTATTCGTCAATGGAAGTGGAAATCAAAAAATGTAGAAAAAAAATTTAAAGAATTAGGAGATATGGCATCTCTTATGACTTTTATGCAAGATCAAAAAAATGTTATTTCCCTTTCTACTAAAATGCGTGAAAATTTAAAATTATTTCGTCTTCTTTTTTGTAGAGATATAGGTATAAACAAATTAACAATTAATTCTGAACATCGTATAGCACGTGTACTCGATGATGAAATTTTAATGTATAAAATTGTAAGCGTTTTTTTAAAATCAAAAATAAGATTTAAAAAAAATTTAAATTTAAAACTTTTAAATGAATTTACGTCACGGACAAAACTTTTTCAAAATAATAAAAGAAAAAATTTTAATTTAATTAATCTTGAAGATATTATTCTTTCAAAACATCATAAAGAATTAAAAGTATTAAATCTTTTTTATTTGGATAAAAATAAAATTAATAAAAATTCAAATTTAAATAAATATTTTATAAAAAAAAATGATAAAAAATTAATAAAATTACAAAAAATTAAAAATCAAAATCAAAATGTAATAATTAAACATTTTCTTTGGCCTAGTTTTAGATTAGAAGATTTGGCGTGTATTAATCGATTCTGGTTTAATACAAATAATGGAAGTCGGTTTACTATGTTAAGAATTCGTATGTACACTTAAAATTTTTAATTGTTGAGAAATTCTTGGTTATAACCAAAAATTTCTCATTATTTACATTTTTTGAAAATTTATTTCAAATTTTAAGTTTTTACTATTTTTTTTATTTATAATAATAAAGACTTATAATTTATTATCAATTATTTTGAAATAATAAAATTTTATAATTTAGGAGCAATACTTTTATGTCCAAAAAATTATTTATTGGTTCATCATCATTTTCTAAAGAACAGACAGGGTCTGTGGAATTTCAAATCTCTCATTTGACTAATAGGGTTTTAAAGTTAACAGACCATTTAAAATGTCATGGGAAAGATTATTCATCTCAAAGAGGTTTATGGAAAATTTTGGGAAAACGCAAGCGTCTTTTGAGTTATTTATCACAAACAAATTTAACAAGTTATGAAAATTTAATAAATAAATTAAGTATTCGTAAATTAAAAATTCGTTAATTTTCTTAATTTTTAATTATTTTTTTATAATGAATGAAAAGGAGTGTTATATATGACCATGCTTGCTATAAAAACTAAACCCATGATAGTAAGTATGGGTCCTCATCATCCATCAATGCATGGTGTTCTTCGACTTATTATTACTTTAGATGGGGAAAATGTTATTGATTGTGAACCTATATTAGGTTATTTACATAGAGGTATGGAAAAAATTGCTGAAAATAGAACAATTATTCAATATCTTCCGTATGTTACACGATGGGACTATTTAGCTACAATGTTTACGGAAGCTATAACTGTAAATGCACCAGAAAAATTAACAAATATTCAAGTTCCAAAAAGAGCTAGTTATATTAGAATTATTATGCTGGAATTAAGTCGTGTAGCTTCTCATTTATTATGGCTTGGTCCTTTTATGGCAGATATCGGGGCACAAACTCCTTTTTTTTATATTTTAAGAGAAAGAGAAATGATATATGATTTATTTGAAGCAGCTACGGGTATGCGAATGATGCATAATTATTTTCGTATTGGAGGAGTTGCTGTTGATTTACCTTATGGTTGGATAGATAAATGTTTAGATTTTTGTGATTATTTTTTACCCAAAGTTGATGAATATGAAAAACTTATTACACAAAATCCTATTTTTTTGAAACGAGTGGAAGGAGTAGGTATTATTGCAAGAGATGAAGCAATAAATTGGGGTTTATCTGGACCAATGCTACGTGCTTCGGGAGTTCAGTGGGATCTTCGAAAAGTAGATCATTATGAATGTTATGATGAATTAGATTGGCAAGTGCAATGGCAAAAAAAAGGTGATTCACTAGCTCGTTATTTAGTACGTATTGGAGAAATGAAAGAATCAATAAAAATAATTAAACAAGCATTAAAATTAATTCCTGGAGGACCTTATGAAAATTTAGAAGCTCGACGACTTCAACGAGGAAAAAAATCAGAATGGAATAATTTTGAATATCAATTTATTAGTAAAAAGCCTTCTCCTACATTTAAATTACCTAAACAAGAACATTATATTAGAATAGAAGCTCCAAAAGGTGAATTAGGTGTTTTTTTAATGGGAGATGAGAGTGTTTTCCCTTGGAGATGGAAAATTCGTCCACCTGGTTTTATTAATTTACAAATTCTTCCTCAACTAGTAAAAGGAATGAAATTAGCAGATATTATGACAGTATTAGGTAGTATAGATATTATTATGGGAGAGGTTGATCGTTAAAATGATTTTTAATAGCAATTTTAAAGAACAAGTTATTCATATTTTTTATGGGTTAAATTTATCTACAGAATTTTTTAATTTTTTATGGATTTTTTTTTCAATTCTTATTCTTTTATTAGCAATTACAATAGGTGTCTTAGTTTTAGTATGGCTTGAAAGGAAAATATCTGCAGCAATACAGCAACGTATTGGACCTGAATATGCAGGTCCTTTAGGAATAATTCAAGCTTTAGCAGATGGTTTTAAATTATTATTAAAAGAAGATATTATTCCATCGAAAGGAGATTTTTGGTTATTTAATATCGGACCAGCAATAGTTGTTATACCAGTATTTTTGAGTTATTTAGTAATTCCTTTTGGTCATAATATTATTTTAGCTGATCTTAATATAGGTGTTTTTTTTTGGATTGCTATTTGTAGTATTGTTCCTCTCGGACTTCTTATGGCAGGATATGGATCTAATAACAAATATTCTTTTTTAGGTGGTCTTCGAGCAGCAGCTCAATCTATTAGTTATGAAATTCCTTTAGCGTTATGTGTTTTATCTATATCTCTACGTGCGATTCGTTAAAATAATTTTTTAAATTTAAATTTAATAAATAAGTTTTTTCTTATTTTTATTAAAAAAACTAAATTGTCATATGGGTAAAATAAAACAGCTTTTTAATTTGTAGTAATAAAATTTATTCCCATCCTCTATATACAAGAGTGAAAGTATGCAAAACAAATAAGCAATGTGCCCTAAGTTGAAAATTTATTATTAAAACTTGATAGCGGGAGCAAAAGATAAAATATATGAAAACTTTATTATATGTTTTTATTATATTTAAAATCGAGCAAAAATAAATGGTTAGAAACACAAAAATACGTAAAAGATTAATAATAATTTTTTATAGATAACAAACATTTTTTATTAAAATAAGGATTTAGTGTTAGTAGAAATGTCTAAAAAGTATTTCCTTATTAAATTAATCTCAAGTATAACCCTATTTATTAAAACAATATGATTATTAGGAACGAAGTAATCCTTTTACAATTTTCATTTAAAATAAAAATAAATTAAAATTTTAGAGTTAGTTGTAAAGGCTAAGATAGATTCAAAAGCATTAATTATTGTAGCAAACAGAATCTCATAAATTAAATTAATAATTTTTTTAATAATAAGTTTAATAATAAAAACAATATTTTTATTAAAATAATTTTGAGGAGCCGTATGACGCTGAAGTTTCATGTACGGTTTTGAAATAGAGATATTAACAGTAATGTTAAATCGACTATAATTATCTAATAGTTTAAGTACTGTTGATATTGTTGAAGCACAGTCAAAGTATGGCGTTTGGAGTTGGAATTTATGGCGTCAGCCGATTGGTTTTTTAGCTTTTTTCATTGCTTCTTTAGCAGAATGTGAAAGATTGCCTTTTGATTTACCAGAAGCAGAAGAAGAATTAGTTGCAGGTTATCAAACGGAATATTCAGGTATAAAATTTGGATTATTTTATGTTGCTTCTTATTTAAATTTATTAGTTTCATCATTGTTTATAACAATTCTTTATTTAGGTGGATGGCATTTTTCTATTCCATTTATATCAAATTCTAATTATTTAGAATGGAATTTAAACATTGGAACTAGTCAAATTATTAATGTAGTAATAGGAATTATTATTATGTTAATTAAAACTTATTTATTTCTATTTGTTTCTATTTTAACAAGATGGACGTTACCTAGAATAAGAATAGATCAATTATTAGATCTAGGATGGAAATTTCTTTTACCTATTGCGTTAGGTAATTTATTATTAACAGCTTCTTTTCAAGTTCTTCTATTATAAATATTTTATATATTTAATCTTTGAAAAAAAACAAAAAATACAAATATTTAAAGGATTTTTACCATATGTTTACTATGTTAAATAAGCTTCAAAACTATAGTGAACAAGTCATACAAGCAGCACGGTATATTGGTCAAGGTTTTATGGTAACTTTAGATCATATGAATCGGTTACCAATGACTATTCAATATCCTTATGAAAAATTAATTCCATCTGAACGTTTTCGTGGACGTATTCATTTTGAGTTTGATAAATGTATTGCATGCGAAGTGTGTGTTCGTGTATGTCCAATTAATTTACCCGTTGTGGATTGGGAATTTAAAAAAGATATAAAGAAAAAACAATTAAAAAATTATAGTATTGATTTTGGAGTTTGTATATTTTGTGGAAATTGTGTTGAATATTGTCCTACAAATTGTTTATCTATGACTGAAGAATATGAGCTTTCAATTTATGACCGCCATGATTTAAATTATGATCAAATTGCTTTAGGACGATTACCTATTTCTGTAGTTGAAGATTCTACAATTAAAACTATTTCAACTTTAAGTTATTTAATTAAAAAAAAAACAAAGAGCTATTCTAATTCAAAAAATATTACAAATTTTTTGGAATAAATAAAAATATATATATATGTAAATATATTTATATACATTTTTTTTATAATTTCAAAATTTTTTTATAAAAAAAATAATTTAATTTTTTTTTTAGTCAGTAAATCAAAATAATAAATAAAAAGAGGGTTTAAATTTATTGTGAATATAATTGAATTGTCGGAGCCACTTCATGAAATTATTTTTTTTATTTTAGAAATAGGTGTTATATTTGGAAGTTTAGGAGTAGTACTACTTAATAATATAGTATATTCGGCATTTTTTTTAGGGTTAGTTTTTTTTTGTATATCTCTTTTATATTTCACATTGAATGCTGATTTTGTAGCTGCCGCTCAAATTTTAATTTATGTAGGGGCTGTAAATGTTTTAATTGTATTTGCTGTAATGTTAATTAATAAACCACATTCTTTAAAAATTTTTCCTTTTTGGACTATAGGCGATAAAATTACTTTTTTAATTTGTTTAAGTCTTTTTTTTGTATTATTTACTATAAATTCAAATACACCTTGGTTTAATATTACTTTGATTACCGAATCAAAACCATTTTTAGAAGTAGATTTTACAAAAAATATTCAACGTATTGGCTATCTTTTATTGACTAAATTTTTATTACCATTTGAACTTCTTTCTATAGTTCTTTTGGTCGCATTAATAGGTGCAATTTTTTTAGCTCGTCGAGAAAATTTAATAAAAAAAACGATAAAAAAAAATTACAAATAAAAAAAAATTTACAGTTTTGTGATATATTTTCGTTATAAGGAGTTTTTTTAATGCTTGAAAATATACTTAATTTAGGTGCGTTTTTATTTTGTATTGGTATTTTTGGATTAATTACAAGTCGCAATATGGTAAGAGCACTTATGTGTCTAGAATTAATTTTTAATGCTGTTAACATAAATTTTGTAACTTTTTCTAATTCTTTTGATACTCAAGAAACAAAAGGTGAAATTTTTAGTATTTTTATTATAGCTATCGCAGCAGCTGAGGCAGCTATTGGATTAGCTATTGTTTTAGCTATTTATCGTAATAAAAATTCAACTCGTATTGATCAATTTAATTTATTAAAATGGTAAGTAATTGAATTACTTAATTGTTAAACAAAGGTTATATAAGTATATCCTTTTTTATTAATTTGAAATTTTTTTTTAATTAAAAAAAAATTTCTATATAATAATGTTATATTACAACTTTATTAAATTTAAGGCTTTTAACAATAGATTGGAGTTTAAAAATTTAATGTCACATTCAGTAAAAATTTATGATACATGTATTGGTTGTACTCAATGTGTAAGAGCATGTCCTACAGATGTATTAGAAATGGTACCGTGGGATGGATGTAAAGCTAATCAAATTGCTTCTGCTCCTAGAACAGAAGATTGTGTAGGTTGTAAACGATGTGAATCTGCTTGTCCAACAGATTTTTTGAGCGTACGTGTTTATTTAGGGGCTGAAACTACTCGAAGTATGGGTCTAGCATATTAAAAAAAATTTTAAGTATTTTTTTACCCATACTCAAATTTTTGAGTATGGGATTTTTTATTTAAAGTTTTTTATTTTTATCATGAATAATTTTCCTTGGCTAACTATAATTGTTCTTCTACCTGTATCTGCAGGTCTTATAATTCCAGTATTTCCTATTAAAGGAAACAACCTTATTCGATGGTATACCTTAGGTGTTTGTTTATTAGAATTTCTTTTAATTATTTATGTATTTTGTTATCATTTTAAATCTGATAACCCATTTATTCAATTAAAAGAAGATTATAATTGGATTAATTTCCTTGATTTTCATTGGAGATTAGGAATTGATGGCTTTTCAGTTGGACTTATTTTATTAACAGGTTTTATTACTACTTTAGCGACTTTAGCCGCTTGGCCCGTTACTCGAAATCCAAGGTTATTTTACTTTTTAATGCTTGCAATGTATAGTGGTCAAGTAGGATTATTTACTTCTCAAGATATTTTACTTTTCTTTTTTATGTGGGAATTAGAATTAATTCCCGTTTATTTACTTTTATGTATATGGGGAGGGAAAAGACGGTTATATGCTGCTACAAAATTTATTTTATATACAGCTGGTGGTTCCATTTTTATTTTAATGGGAGCGTTAAGTATGGGATTTTATGGTTCTAATCAATTAACTTTAGATTTACAAACTTTATCTAATAAATCATATCCTATAGAATTAGAAATAATATTATATTTAGGTTTTTTTATTGCTTATGCTGTTAAATTGCCAATATTTCCTTTACATACTTGGTTACCAGATACTCATGGAGAAGCACATTATAGTACATGTATGCTTTTAGCCGGAATACTTTTAAAAATGGGAGGATATGGAATAATTCGAATTAACATGGAATTATTACCTAATGCTCATTCAATTTTTGCGCCATGGCTCGTAATAATAGGAGCAATTCAAATTGTTTATGCAGCACTCACTTCTTTTAGTCAACGAAATTTAAAACGAAGAATTGCTTATTCCTCAGTTTCACATATGGGTTTTGTACTTATTGGAATTGGATCTATGACAGATTTAGGTCTTAATGGAGCTATTTTACAAATGATTTCTCATGGATTAATTGGGGCTGCACTTTTTTTCTTAGCCGGAATAAGCTATGATAGAACACGAACTCTTTTTCTTGATCAAATGGGAGGAACAGCTATTTATATGCCTAAAATATTTACTATGTTTAGTAGTTTTTCACTGGCATCATTAGCATTACCTGGTATGAGTGGATTTTTGGCAGAATTTTTAGTTTTTTTAGGAATAATTATTAGTAACAAATATTCGTTTAATTTTAAAATAGTTGTTACAATAATAGAAGCAATAGGAATAATACTAACTCCTATTTATTTATTATCCATGCTACGTCAAATGTTTTATGGATATAAAGTTTCTAAATCTTTCATTTTTTCTAATATAGATGCAGGACCACGTGAGCTTTTTATTTTAATTTGTTTAATTTTTCCTGTCATAGGTATTGGAATTTATCCTAATTCAGTTTTATATTTATGGAATAGTAAAGTAAACTTTCTTTTATCTAAATTTCTTTTTTGAACTCGTAAAAAAAATATGTTTGATATTGTATTAAAAATTTATTGTAATAAAATTTTTTATTAATTAAATTAACTTCAAATAGTTAAATGAAAAAATATTTTTTTATATCATTTAACTATTTGAAATCAATTTAAAGTTTTTAATTTTATATTCAAATTACAAAATAAAGTAAAATTTAAACTAAAAATTTTTATATTTATAAAAATAATAAACATAGATTTTTATTTGAATACCGCCACTCGGACTCGAACCGAGATGCGTTAGCACTGCTTCCTAAGAGCAGCGTGTCTACCAATTTCACCATAGCGGCTTACCAAAAAATAATGTAACATATTCTATATTAAAAAGTCAATCTTTTTATAAAAAAAAATGTAAATTTAATTGATTAATTAAAAAAAATTTAATGGGGTATAGCGTAGTTTGGTAACGTACCATCTTGGGGTGATGGAAATCGTGGGTTCGAATCCCACTGCTCCAAAAAAATATGTAACTTCTTTAAATTTTTTATTTAAAATTTAAGATAGTTTCATTTATTTTTAATTAAATGAAACTATCTATTTTTTGTTAAATATATTTTTTTATATAATTTTGATTAAAAAGTTAAATTTTTTATTTAATTAATTATTTTTTTTTATCAAAATTAAAAATAGTTAAATTTTTTGTTTTTATATTATTAAACTTTATTTATTTAGTAAAAATTAACTATTTTATTATTGAGATGAATTAGAATTTTTTTCATTCGTTGTATAATAAAAACTTTTTGAACGGCTTGTTAAAATAGATTTAGCTAACGAAAAAGCTTTTAAACTAGCTTGATGTGCCTTTTCTTTCCATATAGTTTCACGAATTTTTTTTTTCGATTTAGAAGTACGCTTTTTTGGAACCGCCATAAGTAAAAATTCCTTTTATTTTAATTGTGTGTATAGTTTTAAATTTTTTTTTAATTTACATTTTACTTTATATTTTCAAATTTTTTTTTGTGTTTATTTATATAATTCTGTTCCGTCTAAACAAATAGAATCTACTACAAATCGAGCTGAAATTTGTCGATGTCCAAATTTTCGTTTTGTCTTTTTTTTTGAATTCATTTTATATACAGTAATTTTATTTTCAAGATGTGAATGTAAAATTCTTCCTTTTACTATTGCATTTTTTAACCAAGGTTGCCCAATACTAATAGTATTTTGATTACGAATAAGTAATACTCTATAAATTAATATTTTAGTATTAGAACTTAAATTTTTTGGTTTTAATGGAGCAAAATGACGAATATCATAAAATCTTCCTGGTTCTACGCGGAGCTGCTCACCTCCGGTTTCAATGATGGCGTACGTGTTCATTATAAGATTTATTGTAAATGAAAAAAAATTATTGTAAATTGAAAAAAAGCAAATTAATTAAATTTAATAAATAAAATAACTAAAATAATTAAATTTAATTATTTTATTTTTTTGTAAAATTGTTTAAAATAAAATTTTAATACTATTAAATAAAAATATATATCTCTTAGTTTAGAAAATATATATAATATCTTATTACTTTAATAATAATAAATAAAAGTTTTTTTCATTTATTTAATTTAGTCGTTTATTTTTTTTTAATAAATTTGTAAAGTAATTTTAATTAAATTTTTTGATAGATAGGATAAAAATCCTAAACTTTTTCTTTGTTTTTAAGTCTATTTTTTCTTAATCTAGTTAATTATAAACTAGAAATTAAAAAAAAATAAGATTTTTTATTATATAAAAAATTTATTTATGGAATTTATATATCAATTTATTTGGATGATACCTTTTTTTCCGTTTATAGCTTCTATTTTAATAGGATTAAATTTACTTTTTTTTCCAAAATCAACGAAAAGTCTTCGTTATTTATGGGCCACTGTTAGTATCTTATTATTAATTATAGCTATGATTTTTTCTTTTATTATTTTATGGCAACAACTTATTGATAATAGTATTCATCGATATTTATGGTCTTGGATTTTAAATAAAGATATTGCTTTCAAAATAGGATTTTTAATTGATCCACTTACTTCTATTATGTTAGTTTTAATTACTACTGTAGGAGTTCTTGTTATGATTTATAGTGATAGTTATATGTCACATGATCAAGGTTATGTTAGATTTTTTGCTTATTTAAGTTTGTTTACTGCTTCAATGTTAGGTTTAGTACTTAGTCCCAATTTGATTCAAGTTTATATTTTTTGGGAATTAGTAGGAATGTGTTCTTATTTATTAATAGGTTTTTGGTTTACAAGACCTAGTGCAGCTAATGCTTGTCAAAAAGCTTTTATAACAAATCGTATAGGAGATTTTGGATTATTATTAGGTATTTTAGGTTTTTATTGGCTAACTGGTAGTTTTGAATTTGAAACTTTATTTAAACGATTTAATGAATTACTCATGAATCATGAAGTTAATTTATATTTTGTAAGTATATGCGCGCTTTTTTTGTTTTTAGGACCGATTGCAAAATCTGCTCAATTCCCACTCCATGTTTGGTTACCAGATGCTATGGAAGGCCCAACTCCAATTTCTGCTTTAATACACGCGGCAACTATGGTAGCTGCAGGTATTTTTTTAATAGCTCGATTATTTCCTCTTTTTTACGGATTACCTTATATAATGAGTATTATTTCTTGGATAGGAGCAATAACCGCTTTATTAGGAGCTACTATAGCTCTTGCTCAAAAAGATATTAAAAAAGGTTTAGCTTATTCTACAATGTCTCAATTAGGTTACATGAT